GTCGTATGCTTGAAAGATAACCCAAAAAATCAAGGGAATACTTGTATAATTGGTTTATATGGATTCTTCCTGGTTGAGACCATACATAAAAATGACATTGCCAAAAATTGACAAGATAATATTTCCACTTATTCATCAGAAGAGGAGTCTCTTTTGATGCCAGAATGGATTTTCCTCTATATCTAACATACTGCATAAAAGGATCCTTGAAGAACCACAAGGTGGCTGGAAAATCGTTAGCAAAGACTTCTTCAATAGGATATTTTATTTTTTCATAAAAAGATATTCGCTCAAAAAAGATACCAGAAGAGGTTAATCGTAAATGATTAGATTGGTTACGGAGAAAAAGTAAAATGGATTCAGATTCACATACATAAGAATTATATAGGAGCAAGAATAATCTTGGATTACTTTTTGCAAAAATAGATTTTTGGGGAGTAAAAAAACTATTCCAATTATAATACTCGTGAAGAAAGAGCCGTAATAAATGCAAAGAAGAGGGATCTTTCACGCAGTAGCGAAGGTTTTGAACCAAGATTTCCAGATGAATGGGGTAGGGTATTAGTACATCTGATGCATAATTTAAATGTGGGAATTTGTCCTCGAAAAAAGGAAATATTGAATGAATTGATCGTAAATTATAAGATTTTATGATTTCCGTCTCCTTTAAGGAAGATACTAATCTTAGGGAAAACGGAATTTCCACAATGACTGCAAATCCCTCCGATATCATTTGAGAATAAAAATTTTTGTTGTACCCCCAAAATCTATTTTGATTAGAATCATTAACGGCAATAAGAAAATGATTCTGTTGATACATTCGAGTAATTAAACGTTTTATAATTAGTAAACTAGATTTCTTGTCATAACCTACATTATCCAACAAAGCGGATCTATTTAAACCACGATCATGAGCAAGTGCATAAATATACTCCCGAAAGATAAGTGGGTATAGGAAGTCATGTTGCTGAGATATATCTAATTCTAAATATCCTTGAAATTCTTCCATTTAAAATTCGATTTGAAACAGAAAAGAAATAGGTAATTTATTGGGTTATCAAACGATACATAGTACGATACAGTCAAAACAAGGTATTTATAGTAAGAAAAAACTAGATACCTCGGAAACAAGTCAAACTCATTAACGGACTCTCTAGCTCCTTATGTTTATTTATAAGATAACAAAATAGTTCGAAGTCCTTTATTTTTTCAATCCAATCGCTCTTTTGATTTTGAAAAAAATCTCTTTATCAATATACTGCCTTCTTCTACACATTTATCTCTACCCCATAAAGGGGAATAGCTAATAGTTAGGACTCATAATAAATTTCTAATCCACTCATCAGAAAAGCCTTTCCCGCATTAAGCACTAATATATTTTTAACGTCTAATTAGATGGGGTAATCATTCAAAAATGAAGAACAGAAGCTCGTTACTTTTTATTTCCCTATAATTGTAACCTTATAGTAAGGTTCTACCCATTTATTCACTCGACCCCCAAAAGGATTCTTTTTAAAAAATTGTTAGACACCACGAATTTAAACAATTGAAATAAGATTTGGAACCTATTCAGTAAGAATGAAATATTCTCAGAATTATCCATTACTACGACATGCTGCTTTTTCCATTCATTCCTTTCAGGATCAGTCGTGGTCTTACAAACTCTACCGATGGTATGGACGAATCTGTTGCTTCATACAAATGTGTAAAAGATGCTAGCCGCACTTAAAAGCCGAGTACTCTACCGTTGAGTTAGCAACCCCCAAAAACGAATTAGAATGTGTAGATACAATCAGAATCCCAATAAATAACGAAATTGAATGGCACAACGCAATCAAACCATAAAAAAAAAATTCTAATCCACTCTGAACATAATAAAAATGAACAAATCCGACGAAAATACAAAAAATTCTCAGATAAAAGATAAAATAGGGATTAAAGTCAAAGTCAAAGATTTTCAAATATTTATAGACCGCCTATTGTCTCTTATATTATCCATTAATTAGTATATATCGAGTTTTTTTTTTATTTTAATCTTAATCAAAAAAGACTTCTTGTATGACAGAAAATCCAAGAACCCATTATTTGATTTGAATGAAATAAAATCTATGGAACAGGGATAAATGGATCCATTTATCCACGATCGGATTATATTTATTTGATACACTGTTGTCAATATGAATATTGAGAAAAACATACAAAAGATAAAGCAAATTCTAAATCGAACTAACAATTATGATTTCAATCAATTTAAATTAATCAATTTAAATTAATCAAATTAAAATTATTTTAATTGAAATACAAAAAAACTAAGGACTTGTGTTGGATTGGCACTATATCACTATATATAATATTGGTGGAAGACTTAATTAAGGAAGACGGGGGGGAAGTAGAAAAAAATGAGGTTTATTCAATAACTAAAATAAACGGGTTTGATCCTTTGTTTTTTTTGTTCATAGAGTTCCAACGAAAATAACCCCATTGACGGTAATGCAAATTTTTATGTCTATAGACCCAATTACTTCTACGTCATTTCTTATTTATTCACTTGATATTTTTCTATACTATTTTATTTCGATTTAAAATAATTGGATCCATTATTATATCAAAAAAATAGAAATCCATTTTTTGTCGTTATAAATAAATGATACCATTCCATAGTAACAATACTAAAAGTAACAATACAATACTAAACGGAAGTATGATATGAATAGAACAAAAGAGGAACTAGCAAAGAAAAGAAAAGGTTATACAAAGCTATATACAAGTCATCCACACCTTCTTTAATTTATATTTTATTTCATTAATGGAATTTTGTTTATTGATTAAGGCGAAGTTCCGTAAAAACTCCCGCCTTTTTTGAAATATCATGAACAGTTCCTGTAGGTTGAGCGCCTTTTTCAAGGAAATCTAGAATAGCAGGAACATTTAAATAGATTTGATTCTTTATCGGATCATAAAAACCCACTTTCCGAAGATCTCTTCCCTCTCGTCGGGATCGAACATCAATTGCAACAATTCGATAAATGGCTCATTGGGATAGATGAAGAATACCCCCCCTAGAAACGTATAAGAAGTTTTCCCCTCGTACGGCTCGAGAAAATTAGAAATTATGTCTGTGTAGCGAATTACAATATCAAATATAGCCATAAAATCATCAAATTAATTAGACTATTGATTTAAGTACTTTTTTTTGTTATTCTTATCCAATCAAAAATAAAATTAGTCGTATTTGCACCCTCATAACTCAAGTTGGATAACTCTGAAATAACTCAAAAGATAACCCTTTTAGATATTTCATTTATTGAGTGGTCTTTAACCCTTTTATTGTATGTCTCCTTTAGAATCTATTTAGATTCTTCATTCTGATCTAGTTGTTAAGACAATTGAAAAAGGTATTTACTTGTTCCAGGATCTTTGCCTTAAATCATTGGGTTTAGACATTACTTCGGTGATCTTTAAATCCTTTAAAAACGGCAGCAACATATCATTTTTTGTGATTTCTTTCTGTCAAAGAATCATACGAATGGTTGATTCCTGCGTAATACACCTTCTTTTTGAATTTGAAATTTTCTCGAATAGGACCTTTTAGGTTTATGTATCGAAAATATACTTACGAAGCTGTTCCAATTTATTGATTGATACTAACCCTAGATTCTTGCCCCTGAAAAAAAAATCTTTCTACTCGAGCTCCATCCTGTACTATATTACATCACCCCCCCCCCAAAAAAAAAGAGGGTTACAGCGGAACAGAACAAATGATGTCGAGCCAAGAGCACTTTCATTCCTATATAATATATAAAAAAATGGTGGATGTAAGACTCCACAGCGGATCATGTCCTTCAAGTCGCACGTTGCTTTCTACCACATCGTTTTAAACGAAGTTTTACCATAACATTCCTTCGGTTTGGAACCCATATGTAATTGATTCAATTATGGAATCATGAATAATCATTGGTTCGGTCGGTACATAGCAATCTATTTAACCCTATTTAATTAGATTAATAGAATTAATTATTGGAAATTCTATATATTAGAAAGATTTTTTTTTTCAAAATTTTTTCTATTTTTTATTTATATCATTCGATATTTTATAATTTCGAATATTTTTTTTGTAAAAATAAAATTAGTTAACTAATTATAACTAATATAACACGAATAAACAAGTTATTTTGAATCTGTATCTTCAAGTAACGTAATAGTGATAGGATAAATTCAACAATTTCACACGTCTTAAAGTACCAAGAACTCATAAGAGTTCGTTACAAAGATTTAATTGATTGAAAAATTCCCTATCCGATACAATTATTTGTATTTTGCATAACATATAGTTTTCCAGCAAGGACCTTTCGTTTTTTATCATCAGTAAGAGAGAGAGAAATCTATATTCTATATTATATTGGATTAAACTATCTGTGAGTAAAAAAAGATAGATAAAAAAACACTGATGTAAGGGAAGATTGCAATTTTTTTTTTATGTTGTTATTTTTTAACATTTATACTGTAAAATTTGTCAAATGGGTACTATTTAACTTAACGAATCGCAAATTCATTTAATTTCCTATTTCATATGCGTGTTATTTGAACTCTATTAAATTTGTGAAAAAGATACGATTCCGCAGATTATTAAAAAAATAAATACTAATCACATTCTATACCAATATTCTATTCTTAATAGAAAAGACTGTTCGAAAAGGCAATTTATATAAATATAAATTTAATTATAATATGATATATATTTGAAAATTAAAAAAAAAAATATATATTAATATAATGATCACATTATATTAATAATATATATAGACGGGGTATGATCTGGGACGGAAGGATTCGAACCTCCGAATAGCGGGACCAAAACCCGTTGCCTTACCACTTGGCCACGCCCCATTTTTTTCTATTAGACACTAATAAACACTAATATTGGTACGGGTTATTCGTCAACTCCAGTCTAAATATCTATTATTTAGAAAATGGATTACTAGAATTTTTATACATGTAGACATAGAATTAAACTGAATTTATTGATCATTACATATAATTCAATTAAGATATTGTACGAAAGTATGATTTATTCTATTCTCTTTTGATTTGAGATATAGAAGGATTTTTGATTGGGTGAGTTCAAATCAAAGAAAGTTTTTTGTTCTATCTTATTTTCTTTTTATTAATTTTTTTCTTCTATCAATAATAACATATTTATAATAATAAAAAACTCAATTTATTAATAACTCAATCAAAATAAATACAATTATCCCCAAAATAAAATGTTTGTTATGCTTAATATATTTAGTTTAATCTATATCTACCTTAATTCTGCTCTTTTTTCCAGTAATTTTTTCGTCGCCAAATTGCCTGAAGCCTACGCTTTTTTGAATCCAATTGTAGATATTATGCCAGTAATACCTCTGTTCTTTTTTCTCTTAGCCTTTGTTTGGCAAGCTGCTGTAAGTTTTCGATGATATTTTTAATAAAGTCCCAGATAAATTCATGATTTATTTGAAAAAAAATGCATAGGATTGATAAGATCAGATAAGTCTTACACTCTCAATTCAAATATCAATTCAAATATTTAAATTATTGTTATTGTACAACCGCGACAAATCTGGATCATCCCACTGCATTTCTTGGTGTCAAAATAAAAAAGTAGGATATGCGGTATAAAAGTGGAGAATCTATTCTCTTTTTTCCTAAAAAAATCTTGGAGATTGTGTAATGCTTACTCTCAAACTATTTGTTTACACGGTAGTGATATTCTTTGTTTCTCTCTTTATCTTCGGATTCCTGTCTAATGATCCAGGACGTAATCCTGGACGTGAAGAATAAAGGATAAGGTTTTTGTTTTCTTTGCTTGATTTTAAACTGTTATTAGTAAGATTTTTTCTATTCCACATCTTTAAACTTCTTTAAGTATTCATTTTTAACTATCTATTAACTATCTAATTAAATAAAAAAAGAGCTCGCGATAAATTCGAAATAAAATACCAAGTCATCAACAAAAACGGAAAGAGAGGGATTCGAACCCTCGGTACGAAAAACTCGTACAACGGATTAGCAATCCGACGCTTTAGTCCACTCAGCCATCTCTCCTCCCAATTGAAAAAGGATAATACTATGTTACATTATAAAAAAGAAGGCTTGAAAACGCCCGTCATAGTATAGACTTTTTTTATTTCGTGATTTCGTCCGAAGGGGCTTTTTAGTTTCACGGCCCGGCTAAGTACTGACCAGGCCGGGCCCGCCCCTTTGTTCCAACGAATCATAAATAAAAAGATTTTTGAATTTTGAAAAAAAAAAAATTATCAATTTCTATGATATAGAATCAAATGATATCGAATCAAAGTGCCGTTTCTTTCTTAGTTAGTCCTTTTATTCCAGTTTAAATAATAAATAAGGGAACTGTCGTTTCTTAACACAATCCTTTTTTGTGTTATGGCTTAAGTTCGAGACGTATAGGTCAAAAACCTCGGGCAAAAAAGCACTTGGTATTTCGTTATTGAAATTAAATGAATACGCTTTCCCTAATCTCATTAGGTCCTCTGATACAACACGTAAACGCTCTAGTTTTCATGATTTTTTTCTGATCTTTTGTTTTACTTTTGATTAGGGTCGACAAAAGGTCCGATTATATACAATAATCGGATTGTAGCGGGTATAGTTTAGTGGTAAAAGTGTGATTCGTTCTATAACCCCCTATATAGTTAAAGGGTCTTTCGGTTTGATTAATATTCATATATTCATTCCGAACAAAAACTTTAGTTCTTATAAAGGATTGAATCCTTTACCTCTCAATGAAAAATTCGAGGAAGAATATACATTCTCGTGATTTGTATCCAAGAATCAATTTTCAATTGAAAAATTGGATTATGAGATTACGAAACATAATTTTTTTATTGGATCAATACTTCCAATTGAATGAGTATGAGTAAAGGACCCATGGATAAAGATAAAAAAGTGTATTTCTAATCGTAACTAAATCTTCAATTTTCAATTTATATTATATAATTGAAAATTTATATAAGGGAAATTGAAGCAAAACAGCTATTAAACAATGTCTTTGGTTTACTAAAGACATCGAAAAATTGTTTTAGCTCGGTGGAAACAAAATGCTTTTCCTAAGGATTCTTTCAAATAGAAGTAGAGAACGAAGTAACTAGAAAGATTGTTAGAATATAACCCTCTTCTTTTCTATAGGGATCGTCTAGAAAGCGGGTTGTTCTGAATAGATTCAGACAGCAAAGCTGACATAGACGTTATGGGTCGGATTCTTTTATTTCGTTCATGTCTGAATTGGGGAATTTATCTATCTTCCATAAAGGAGCTGAATGAAACCAAAGTTTCACGTTCAGTTTTGAATTAGAGACGTTAAAAAGGATGAATCAACGTCGACTATAACCCCTAGCCTTCCAAGCTAACGATGCGGGTTCGATTCCCGCTACCCGCTTTTACTTTAATCGTTAGAATCTTTAATATTATAAAATTCGAAAAATGAAATTTTTATTT